TAAATCCTAGATGTGAAAATAGAATAGTAAATAGAATAGTAATATGAATATGCGGAATTTATCAATCAACAAAAAGGTATAAATAATTTGATTTCTTTTTTTATTCAAAGAATAAATAAGTGTAAATAGAAATGATGAAATAAGAAACAACGGCCAATGTCATAAAAATGATGAATCATAAATAGAGTTTAGGTTCGAATTCCATAGATAATATGAATGGGATTGTCTATAATGATAGAGAAATACAACATCTCCGCATATATAATTCTTAATTCTTATTCATCTACTTTGATATATATTATATTAATAATATATTTATTTTCAAAAATGGGTTGGTTAAGTTTGAAAATGCACTCATTGAATGAGTAAACAATTGAATTGGATTCGGTTGGATAGTACCAACGAAATCGAGTACTAATTCCCATTTCTTATTGAATTAACCGATCTACTTGCTATCGGACATTTTTTTATTTTTGTTTGCAAAAAAAATTTCGACATATAATACTTTATTATTATGAGAATCAATCCTACTACTTCTACTTCGGGTCCTGGGGTTTCCGCTCTTGAAGAAAAAAACCTGGGGCGTATTGCTCAAATCATTGGTCCGGTACTGGATGTATCCTTTCCACCGGGCAAGATGCCTAATATTTACAACGCTTTGGTAGTTAAAGGTCAAGATACGGTTGGCCAGCAAATTAATGTAACTTGCGAGGTACAGCAATTATTAGGAAATAATCGAGTTAGAGCTGTAGCTATGAGTGCTACAGATGGTCTGATGAGAGGAATGGAAGTGATTGATACAGGAGCTCCTCTAAGTGTTCCAGTTGGTGGGGCGACTCTCGGACGAATTTTCAACGTTCTTGGAGAGCCTGTTGATAATTTGGGTCCTGTAGATACTCGCACAACATCTCCTATTCATAGATCTGCGCCTGCCTTTATACAGTTAGATACAAAATTATCTATTTTTGAAACGGGGATTAAAGTAGTGGATCTTTTAGCTCCTTATCGTCGTGGAGGAAAAATCGGGCTATTCGGGGGGGCCGGAGTGGGTAAAACCGTACTCATCATGGAATTGATCAACAACATTGCAAAAGCTCATGGAGGTGTATCCGTATTTGGCGGAGTGGGCGAACGCACTCGTGAAGGAAATGATCTTTACATGGAAATGAAAGAATCTGGGGTGATTAATGAACAAAATATTGCGGAATCAAAAGTCGCTCTAGTCTATGGTCAGATGAATGAACCGCCGGGAGCTCGTATGAGAGTTGGCTTGACTGCCCTAACCATGGCGGAATATTTCCGGGATGTTAATGAACAGGACGTACTTCTATTTATCGACAATATTTTTCGTTTCGTCCAAGCAGGATCCGAAGTATCCGCTTTATTAGGAAGAATGCCTTCCGCTGTAGGTTATCAACCCACTCTTAGTACAGAAATGGGTTCTTTGCAAGAAAGAATTACTTCTACCAAAGAGGGATCCATAACTTCTATTCAAGCCGTTTATGTACCTGCGGACGATTTGACGGACCCCGCTCCTGCCACAACATTTGCGCATTTAGATGCTACTACCGTACTATCAAGAGGACTCGCTGCAAAAGGTATCTATCCAGCAGTAGATCCTTTAGATTCAACATCAACTATGCTCCAACCTAGAATTGTTGGTGAGGAACATTATGAAACTGCGCAAAAAGTTAAGCAAACTTCACAACGTTACAAAGAACTTCAGGACATTATAGCTATCCTTGGGTTGGACGAATTGTCCGAAGAGGATCGTTTAACCGTAGCAAGAGCACGAAAAATTGAGCGTTTCTTATCACAACCCTTCTTCGTAGCAGAAGTTTTTACCGGTTCTCCAGGAAAATATGTTGGTCTAACAGAAACAATTAGGGGTTTTCAACTGATCCTTTCCGGGGAATTAGATGGTCTTCCGGAACAGGCCTTTTATTTGGTAGGTAATATCGATGAAGCTACCGCGAAGGCTATGAACTTAGATGTGGAGAGCAAATTGAAGAAATGACCTTAAATCTATGTGTACTGACCCCTAATCGAATTGTTTGGGATTCGGAAGTGCAAGAAATAATTTTATCGACTAATAGCGGCCAAATTGGTGTATTACCAAATCACGCACCTATTGCCACGGCTGTAGATATAGGAATTTTGAGAATACGTCTTAACGACCAATGGTTAACAATAGCTCTGATGGGCGGTTTCGCTAGAATAGGCAATAATGAAATAACCATTTTAGTAAATGATGCAGAGAGGGGCAGTGACATTGATCCGCAAGAAGCTCAACAAACTCTTGAAATAGCTGAAGCTAATTTAAGTAGCGCTGAAGGCAAGAGACAAACAATTGAGGCAAATTTAGCTCTCCGACGAGCTAGGACGCGAGTCGAGGCTATCAATACAATTTTATAACTAGTTGTTGGTGCGTCCGAATAGAATATAGAAGAATAAAGAAAAAGAAATTTTGATTATACACCATATTCTATTTGGATTCTACCGATTGAATCCAATCAAGTGTAATCAGATTTTGGTGCAACAAGAAACAACTCAAAAAATAGAAAAAATAAGAAGTAGTAGGGTATGGAAAAGATACAAAATAAATCAAAAAAAGAAGGTGGGTAGAAATACTTATTAGATACCATTGGCTGTGCGGTATCTAATAAGTTCTACCTACTATTGGATTTGAACCAATGACTCCTGCCGTATGAAAGCAATACTCTAACCGCTGGGTTAAGTAGGTCATTTATTATCATAAAGAAAAAAAAAAAGGAACCCGTCACATTGATAGATTATAGATGGAATCTTATTTCTAAGCAATACCCTTGACAGGAAACAGATCAGAGAGCTATCATGTCAGATTATGCAATACTCACCTTGACAAGAATTTATATAATGATAAAATATTTATCACAAACACAAGGGCCATAGCTCAGTTGGTAGAGCACCTCGTTTACACGCGCGCCAATGTTTTTTCAGAGGAGTCCATCATGTAATCAACAGAATTTATCTTAGTAAAAAGTCGACGTCTTACTCCATGGATTCGAAGGAACAAGAGAACAATAGCCTGACAAATGGTTGGTTGGTCCAATTGAGGTCCCAATTTAGGCGCCAAGAAATAGAACCCATCATTGATTTGATAATTGATAAGGTGAATATTCAGTCCATTCAATGCTAGGCATAATGAGTATAAGTACCTCAAAAAAATCTCTTTTTGTCCTATGAACTTGAAGGTGTATGAAGTTTCATATTTGATGCTTTGGGCAGAGCGATAGAGACTCTATTTAACTTAGGTTGATATAGGCCGAAGGCAGACCTACGTCAAGATAACTCTTTTTTGAAACACTTTGGTATTGCTACTGAATAAAAATAAAGAGTCAGAGCACGCGGAGCCATCTCGTTATCTTTCTGTTAAGAAAAAGGATGGCGGACTCGCTGATATTTATATCAGTTGATGAAAGAGCCCAATGCAAAAAAAAAATGCACGTTGGGTCTTTGAAACAGTTCGAATCATTTTGATAATAATAAGTTTGATCTGTTTTACCGAGAAGGTCTACGGTTCGAGTCCGTATAGCCCTAATTTTTTATTAATGTAAATTTCCAATTCAAAAATCGTAATTCGATATATCATATATATCATAAAGTAATAAATAGAATCGAGTAATCGAAAAATACAAATTTTAGGAGGTTTCAATGAAGTATCCTCCTAAATTTACTAGACGATTTCGTATCGTTATAGTAATGAATGTCATTTTAATTGAAAAAAAAAATAAATCTATTAGAAATTTTTTTTTTATTTCTTTTGGTTATATCAGCTTAGTGTTTGGATTCTCACCGAAGGTTTTGGCCGCGGGGAGCCACAATCCAGGACTAAGCCTTGGTTCCCCCTAGCCCGGATCGAACCCCTTGAAGATCGGCTCGCTCAAAAGAGCATCCGAGAAGAACGAGAGGAATTGTCAAAAGACATGAAACGGATGGCGATGAGGGTCCAACACAGCAGGATACAGATGGTGCGTGTATGCGCGAATAGGAGAATAAACTATCTCCCATTCCATTCATTCGTCAAATTAGAACCTAATTTCTAATTTTGGTTTAGATTCTATGTAGATCAAGAACTACATGAGTTGCTTAACTTACTACGTGAGTTTGATTATAATTGTCAGTCATGGATAGATTCTCTATTTTATAGAGACATAGAATTTCCTCAGCTCTACGAGGTGGAGAGTGCCGTCGCCAAGATGCCCGGAAATCAAGCCCAAACGATTTTGGGAGAGCCCGTTGAAACGCTTACTTCTTTATCAACCCAGCAATGAGCAAACTTAGCCAAAAAAGCAGGTTATTCAATAATTAATTCAATTATAAATAAAATATTTGATCATCGAAAAACTGAAAGGCATTTACACAACCGACGGTTGGGTAAATGAACGAGGAGTCCGCGAAAAAGCCTTTTCAAAAAATATCCAAAATTCCATCCATAAAATGGAAGTTCCAACAACAACAACAACAAATCCCCATTCTCTTACCGGGGTCAACCAAGGGAATTTCCCCAGTTTTCCACAATTGGAAAATAGAGCAAATTCGAATCTTTAAAATTCGATCCAAAAAGGTAAGTGACCGGTAATTGTTCTTATTTTATTTGATACATTTCAGTGAGTAATGTTCGTGAATTAGGTGAAGGAAGGTACGGAAAGAGAGGGATTCGAACCCTCGGTAAACAAAAGCCTACATAGCAGTTCCAATGCTACGCCTTGAACCACTCGGCCATCTCTCCTAAAGAATCTTATGATTATGACCTAGAAAACGAGTAAATAGCGAGTCATTCATAGTATTGCAGTCTTCATCTTATTGCAGTATAGGTATGCCTGATCAATTATAAAAACAATAGAAAAAAAAAATAGAAAACGTTTCATCAAAGAAAGATCTTCCTTCGGGGTTCGATGGATAAAAAATATTTTTTTATTGTTAAAAGAAAAGACATTACATTAAAAACAAAAGATATA